TTCACTTGACTGTCTATGGCTCCATTGCGTGTGCTCGGGGTAGAAGTTTTGTATAAATGTATCGCCGTGTTATTAAGTATTTTTCTTTAAGTTCTTTTCTCTATAAGAGGTGGAATAGAATAACCCGGTTGAAGCGTAATGATCATACGTTTGTAATGCATTGTATGTCCCATAATAGGTCCCATTCTTCTACCCTTTCCCGGGACTCGATGACTATTCATAGCTATTACCTTGACACCAAAGAAGAGTTCGACCCAATGCTTTATTTCTGTCCTAGTTGATCCTGATTCGACATTAGAAGTATATTGATTGTTCCCCAATAACCGAATACTTTTTTCTGTAAATACTGCATATTTGATTCCATCCATAAATCCATTTTCTTCCCTATGAGTTCCAGTATCGATAAGAATTCTAGTTCTTACTGTTCATATGTTATGGTATGAATATACCATACCAATTCGTTATGTATGGATGATGAGATTCCATTGATACAGAGCCAATTCCAATAGACTTATTGAACGTTCCCATTGGCGTGCATCCAGCAGGAATTGAACCTACGAATTTGCCAATTATGAGTTGGGCGCTTTAACCATTCAGCCATGGATGCTTAACAGGGATCATCGTACATCGTGAATAACCAAATTCCAATTGAAATGAAATCTTTAGGAGGAGTCAATGAAACGACATCAATTCAAATCCTGGATCTTCGAATTGAGAGAGATATTGAGAGAGATCAAGAATTCTCACTATTTCTTAGATTCATGGATCAAATTCGATTCAGTAGGATCTTTCACTCACATTTTTTTCCACCAAGAACGTTTTATGAAACTCTTTGACCCCCGAATTTGGAGTATCCTACTTTCACGTGATTCACAGGGTTCAAGAAGCAATCGATATTTCACGATCAAAGGTATAGTACTGCTTGTAGTAGCGGTCCTTATATCTCGTATTAACAATCGAAAGATGGTCGAAAGAAAAAATCTCTATTTGATGGGCCTTCTTCCTATACCTATGAATTCCATTGGACCCAGAAATGAGACATTGGAAGAATCTTTTTGGTCTTCCAATATCAATAGGTTGATTGTTTCGCTCCTGTATCTTCCAAAAGGGAAAAAGATTTCTGAGAGTTGTTTCATGGATCCGCAAGAGAGTACTTGGGTTCTCCCAATAAATAAAAAGTGTATCATGCCTGACCGGGGTTCGCGGTGGTGGAGGAACCGGATCGGAAAAAAGAGGGATTCTAGTTGTAAGGTATCTAATAAAACCGTAGCTGGAATTGAGATCTCATTCAAAGAGAAAGATAGCAAATATATGGAGTTTATTTTTTTATCCTATACGGATGATCTGATCCGCAAGGACCATGATTGGGAATTGTTTGATCGTCTTTCTCCGAGGAAGAAGCAAAACATACTCAACTTGAATTCGGGACAGCTATTCGAAGTCTTAGGGAAAGACTTGATTTGTTATCTAATGTCTGCTTTTCGTGAAAAAAGACCAATTGAAGGAGGGGGTTTCTTCAAACAACAAGGAGCTGAGGCAACTATTCAATCAATTGAGCATGTTTCCCATCTCTTCTCGAGAAACAAGTGGGGTATTTCTTTGCAAAATTGTGCTCAATTTCATATGTGGCAATTCCGCCAAGATCTCTTCGTTAGTTGGGGGAAGAATCAGCACGAATCGGATTTTTTGAGGAACGTATCGAGAGATAATTTGATTTGGTTAGACAATGTGTGGTTGGTAAACAAGGATCGGTTTTTTAGCAAGGTACGGAATGTATTGTCAAATATTCAATATGATTCCACAAGATCCATTTTCGTTCAAGTAACGGATTCTAGCCAATTGAAAGGCTCTTCTGATCAATCCAGAGATCATTTCGATTCCATTAGAAATGAGGATTCCGAATATCACACATTGATCGATCAAAGAGAGATTCAGCAACTACTAAAAGTAAAAGAAAGATCGATTCTTTGGGATCCTTCCTTTCTTCAAACGGAAGGAAGAGAGATAGAATCAGATCGATTCCCGAAATGCCCTTTTGGATCTTCCTCAATGTACCGGCTATTCGCGGAACGTGAAAAGCAGATGGATAATCATCTGCTTCCGGAAGAAATCGAAGAATTTCTTGGGAATCCTACAAGATCAATTCGTTCTTTTTTCTCTGACAGATGGTCAGAACTTCATCTGGGTTCGAATCCTACTGAGAGGTCCACTAGAGATCAGAAATTTTTGAAGAAAAAACAAGATGTTTCTTTTGTTCTTTCCAGGCGATCGGAAAATAAAGAAATGGTTGATATATTCAAGATAATTACGTATTTACAAAATACCGTCTCAATTCATCCTATTTCATCAGATCCGGGATCTGATATGGTTCCGAAGGATGAACCGGATATGGACAGTTCCAATAAGATTTCATTCTTGAACAAAAATCTATTTTTTGATTTATTTCATCTATTCCATGGCCGGAACAAGGGGGGATACACGTTACACCACGATTTTGAAT